AAGTTCATAGATAAATTGGAGATAAATCGGATTCACGGTATTCTTATTCCCGATACGGATCGCCACGAATTTGAACAGAAAATAAATAGATTTGATAGAAAATCATTATCAACAGAAATTGTTGATTTCTTAAGTTTAATCAGTCAATTTATTAGAGAATTGGGATCCAATCTAAATTGGAAGGATCTTTCTTTATTTTCAGAAAGAAGAATAGATTTGGAAAAGGGAAGAAAATATTTAAACTATTTATTAACTCAAATTGGAACTGATCCTAATGAAATTAACAGAAAATCAATTAGGATAAAAGAAATCAGTAAAAAAGTTCCTCGATGGTCATACAAACTAATCACCGAATTAGAACAACAATCAGGAGAATATCAAGAAGAGACACCAGTAGAGTATCAAATTCGTTCAAGAAAGAGTAAACGGGTAGTCATTTTTACTGCTAACAAAGAGGATACTGATCCTAATCCTACGGATACTAATACGGATAATGAACCAGAGGAAGTGGCTTTGATACGGTATTCACAACAATCAGACTTTCGGCGAGGTATAATCAAAGGTTCTATGCGGGCTCAAAGACGTAAAATAGTTATTTGGGAATTGTTTCAAGCAAATGCGCATTCCCCCCTCTTTTTGGACAGAATAGAAAAATCTGCTCTTTTTTCTTTTGATATCTCCGGGTTGATTAAATTCATTTTTGGAAATTGGGTGAGTAAAGGGGAAGCATTCCAAATTGTAGAGTATACAGAAGAGCAGATAAAAAGAGAAGAAATAAAAGAGAAGAACAAAAGAAAAGAGAAAGTTAGAATAGAGATAGCAGAGGCCTGGGATACCATTCCATTTGCGCAAGTAATAAGAGGGTGCATGTTATTAAGTCAATCCATTTTTAGAAAATCTATTCTATTACCTTCATTGATAATTGCAAAAAATATTGGACGTATATTCCTATTGCAAGTTCCTGAATGGTCTGAGGATTTACAGGAATGGAATAGAGAGATGCATGTTAAATGTACCTATAATGGTGTTCCATTATCCGAAACAGAATTTCCAAAAAATTGGTTGACAGATGGTATTCAGATAAAAATCTTATTTCCTTTCTGTCTGAAACCTTGGCACAAATCGAAACTACAATCTTCTGAAAAAGATCTAATGAAAAAGAAAAAAGAAAAAGATGATTTTTGTTTTTTAACAGTTTGGGGAATGGAAACTGAACTTCCTTTTGGTTCGCCCCGAAAACGCCCTTCCTTTTTAAAACCCATTTTTAACGAACTTGAAAAAAAAATTGGAAAATTTCAAAAGAAGTATTTTCAAGTTCTAATAGTTATTAAAGGAAAAACAAAATTAGTTTCAAAAGAAATCAAAAAATGGGTTATCAAATGGATTATTTTTCTAAAAAAAATGATAAAAGAACTTTCAAAAGTAAATCCAATTTTATTATTTCGATTAAGAAAAGTCGAAAGAGATGAATCGAGTGAAATAAAAGAAGAAAAAGATTCAATAATAAACAATCAGATAATTCACGAATCATTTAGTGAAATTGCAGCTCCGAGTTACACAAATTCTTCATTGACCGAAAAAAAAATAAAGGATTTCACTCATAGAACAAGTACAATTCGAAATCAAATTGAAAGAATGACAAAAGAGAAAAAAAAAGTGACTCAAAAAATAAATTTTAGTTCTAACAAAAGAAGTTATAATACTAAAAGATTCGAAAAATGGCAAATATTCAAAAGAAAAAATGCTCGATTAATTTGTAAATTACCCCCTTTTTTCAAAATTTTCATTGAAAGAATCTACACAGATCTAATTTTATCTATCATTAATATTCCGAGAATGAATACAGAACTTTTTTTTGAATCAACAAAACAAATTATTGATAAATCTCTTGACAATAATGAAAAAAACCAAGAAGGAATTAATAAACAAAAGACAAATCCAATTACGTTTATTTCGACTATAAAAAAGTCACTTGATATTATTAGTAATAACCAAAGAAATTCATATATGTTTTATGACTTATCCTACGTGTCACAAGCATATGTATTTTATAAATTATCACAAATTCAAGTTAGTAACTCGTCTAAATTAAAATCGGTTTTTCAATATCAAGGAATCCCTTTTTTTCTTAAGCCTGAAATAAAGGATTATTTTGAAACACAAGGAACGGTTCATTCGAAATTAGGGGATAAGAAACTTCCAAGTTCTAAAATGAATCACTGGAAAAACTGGTTAAGAGGACAGTATCAATACAATTTATCCCAGACCTGGTGGTCTAGATTAATACCCCAAAAATGGCGAAATAGAGTTCATCGGTGTCGTATAGCTAAAAAAGAAAATTTTAGAAAATGGCATTCATATGAAAAAGACCAATTAATTGATTCCAAAAAACAATTTGAAGTATATTCATTATATAATCAAAAAGAGAATTTTCAAAAATACTCTAGATATGATATTTTATCATATAAATTTCTTTATTATGAAAATCAAAAGGAATGCTTTTTTTATAGATCTCTGTTTCAAAGAAATAAGATTTCTTATAACACACATAAAGTAAGCCTTTTTAATATGCTTAGTAACATCCTTATCAATAATTATCTAGGAAAGGTTGATATTATATATATCGAAAAAAAGGCCAATAGAAAATATTTTGATTGGAAAATTCTCAATTTTTATCTTAGACAAAAAGGCTATATTGACACCTGGATCACGATCGATACCAATAGCAACCAAAATCCTAAAATTCGTACTAATTATTCTCAAATAATTCCTAAAAAAGATTTTTTTGATCTTATGATCATTCCAGAAATCAATTCAACAAACTCCCACAACGTATTTTTTGATTGGATGGGAATGAATGAAAAAATGCTAAAGCGTCCCATATCGAATCTGGAACTTTGGTTCTTCCCAGAATTTGTGTTACTTTATAATGCATATAAAACGAAACCTTGGTTTATACCAACCAAATTCCTCCTTTTAAATTGGAATAGAAATGAAAACAATAGTAGTGAAAATAAAAAGATCAATGAAAAGCAGTTTTTGATGCTATCGAATAAAACTAAAAAGCATCAAAATCAAGAAAAAAAAGAATCCACAACCCGAGGAGATCTTAGACCTGTTCTCTCACAACAAAAAGATAGTCAAGAAAATTATGCAAAATCAGACATGAAAAAAGGGAAAAAGAAAAAAAAATACAAAAGCAATACGGAAGCAGAACTAGATTTGTTCCTAAAACGTTATATGCTTTTTCAATTGAGATGGAGCGATATTTTGAATCAAAGAATGATCAATAATATCAAGGTATATTGTCTCTTGCTTAGACTGATAGATCCGAGAAAAATTACTATACCCTCGATTCAAAAGAGAGAAATGAGTTTGGATATAATGCTAATTCAGAAGAATTTAACTCTTACAGAATTAATGAAAAAGGGAATATTGATTATAGAACCCATTCGTCTGTCTGGAAAAAACGATGGACAATTTATTATGTATCAAACCATAGGTATTTCGTTGGTTCATAAGAGTAAGCACCAAACTAATCAAAAATACCAAGAACAAAGAAATGTTTCTAAGAATGATTTTGATAAAGCTATTTCACCACATCAAAGAATAGTTGGAAATAGAGATTTTGATTTGCTTGTTCCTGAAAATATTTTATCGTTTAGACGTCGTAGAAAATTGAGAATTCAAATTTGTTTCAATTCAAAGAAGAAAAAGGATGTAGATATAAATCCAGTATTTTGGAACGGAAAGAACATAAAAAACAGCAGCCAAGTTTCGCATGACAGTAACCATCTTGATAGAGAGAAAAATCAATTAATAAAATTAAAGCTCTTTCTTTGGCCTAATTACCGATTAGAAGATTTAGCTTGTATTAATCGTTATTGGTTTGATACCAATAATGGAAGTCGTTTCAGTATGTTAAGGATACAAATGTATCCACGATTAAAAATTCGTGGATAATATACTTTTTCTATATATCATATCCTATAACCTATATATAATATAGGTTATATGAAAGTAAAGAAATAGACAGATCACATGTCACACATTTCATTTTAATATCCAATATGAAATGAATAATGTCTCAATTAGGTCTCGAAATGAATCAACAGAACCTTCTTCATTTTAGATCTAAATTATTCGCTGCGAAAATGTACCAATTCCTTTCTATCCCTATCGAACTCCAATTTCAAATTGGATTGATTTGAATTCAAAAAATTAGGAGTTTAAAAAAAATTCGGATTAGATTATTGTATATACCACATTCGAATTAATGGCATTATTATTACTGATCAGTAAAATCCATATCTGAAAAAAGGAAGAGGGGCATTTTTTTTATGGTAAAAAATTCATTCATTTCGGTTATTTCTCAAAAAGAAAACGAAGAAAACAGAGGGTCTGTTGAATTTCAAGTATTCGGTTTGACTACTAAGATAAAGAGACTTACTTCACATTTGGAATTGCACAAAAAAGACTTTTCGTCTCAGAGAGGTTTACGGAAAATTTTGGGAAAACGTCAACGACTGCTGGCCTATTTGTCAAAAAAAAATAGAGGACGTTATAAAGAATTAATTGGAGAGTTGGATATTCGAGAGATCAAAACTCGTTAATTTGAAGCGTGATACCATTATTTGAGCTTAGTCGTTTCAATTTTGATGAACTTCTTTTTACTTTCAGCAATGCATGGAAGAATGACTCGGGAAAAAACTTATGATTGCACCAACTACAAGAAAAGACCTCATGATAGTCAATATGGGCCCTCACCACCCATCAATGCATGGTGTTCTTCGACTGATCGTTACTCTCGATGGTGAAGATGTTATTGACTGTGAACCGATATTGGGTTATTTACATAGAGGGATGGAGAAAATTGCGGAAAATCGAACAATTATACAATATTTGCCTTATGTAACACGTTGGGATTATTTAGCTACTATGTTCACAGAAGCAATAACCGTAAATGGACCCGAACAGCTAGGCAATATTCAAGTACCTAAAAGGGCTAGCTATATAAGAACGATTATGTTGGAATTGAGTCGTATCGCTTCCCATTTATTATGGCTCGGTCCTTTTATGGCAGATATTGGGGCACAGACCCCTTTCTTCTATATTTTTCGAGAACGAGAATTGATATATGACCTATTCGAAGCTGCTACCGGTATGCGCATGATGCATAATTATTTTCGTATCGGAGGAGTCGCTGCTGATCTGCCTCATGGCTGGATAGATAAATGTTTAGATTTTTGCGATTATTTTTTAACCGGGGTTACTGAATATCAAAAGCTTATTACACGGAATCCTATTTTTTTAGAACGAGTTGAAGGCGTAGGGATTATTGGGGCAGAAGAAGCAATAAATTGGGGTTTATCGGGCCCAATGCTACGAGCTTCCGGAATACAATGGGATCTTCGTAAAGTTGATCGTTATGAGTGTTACGACGAATTTGATTGGGAGATTCAATGGCAAAAAGAAGGGGATTCATTAGCTCGGTATTTAGTACGAATCAGTGAAATGACAGAATCCATAAAAATTATCCAACAGGCTTTGGAAGGAATTCCAGGGGGACCGTATGAAAATTTAGAAATCCGACGTTTTGATACAATAAAAGACCCTGAATGGAATGATTTTGAATATCGATTTATTAGTAAAAAACCTTCTCCAGGTTTTGAATTGTCCAAACAAGAACTTTATGTACGAGTCGAAGCACCAAAAGGAGAACTGGGAATTTTTCTGCTAGGAGATCAGAGTGTTTTTCCTTGGAGATGGAAAATTCGACCACCGGGTTTTATCAACTTGCAAATTCTTCCTCAGTTAGTTAAAAAAATGAAATTGGCTGATATTATGACGATACTAGGTAGCATAGATATCATTATGGGAGAAGTTGATCGTTGAAATGATAATTGATACAACAGAAATACAAGCTATCAATTCTTTTTCCAGATTGGAATTCTTAAAAGAAGTCTATGGGATCATATGGATGCTTGTCCCTATTTTGACTCTTGTATTAGGAATCATATTAGGTGTACTAGTAATTGTTTGGTTAGAAAGAGAAATATCTGCAGGGATACAACAACGTATTGGACCCGAATACGCTGGGCCTTTGGGAATTCTTCAAGCTCTAGCAGATGGTACAAAACTACTTTTCAAAGAAAATATTCTTCCATCTAGAGGAGATACTCGTTTATTCAGTATCGGGCCATCCATAGCAGTCATATCCATTTTACTAAGTTATTCAGTAATTCCTTTTAGTTATCGCCTTATTCTATCTGATCTTAATATTGGTGTTTTTTTATGGATCGCCGTTTCAAGTCTTGCTCCCATTGGGCTTCTTATGTCAGGATATGGATCAAATAATAAATATTCCTTTTTAGGTGGATTAAGGGCTGCAGCTCAATCAATTAGTTATGAAATACCATTAACTCTATGTGTATTATCAATATCTCTACGTGCGGTTCGTTAAGAAAAAAAAAATTCACCTATTTATTTTCTTTCTAGCAAGAAAGTAAAATGAATATCCATTTTTTTTTTATTCATCATTGGGGGTTGATGAACTAAAACAGATAGTTATATGAGTGAAATAAAACAACTTAACAATTTGCTGTTAAAAGAATTCAATCTCATTTCCTATGTACAAGAATTAAGTGAAAGTCAACATAACCAATCGGAACTGTTTACCCCAAGATCGATTGATTAATCATCATGTCTTGAAGCGGGAAAAAAGATCAACTGTCTGGGGTTTTTACTAATAGATGTATTACCCTAATGGGAGATTCACAAAAATGAGTGGATGGTTAGGAAGACCAAGATACACAAAGGATTAGTAATGGAGATTCAATAAATTATCCAACAGGATATTTTTTTATGGAAAAGTAATTCGATTGGGGCTTGAAGTTAGTAGAAATGATTAAGAAGTACTCCCCGCGATTTCGATCCAGAGTATGTTCCTATCCACTTTTTCAGTAAATAACTATCAAGAACGAATAAATTTTTTACTTTGAATAATAACCCTTTTTCTGAGAAAGGAGAATAGGAACGAAATAAAATAGAAAGACTAGACTAGAATTGCAAAAAGATAGTTTTTTATTCAGAACTATTGTTATTTTATTTCTATAAATAAAATTCTTGTTATGTAATGCAATGTCTAATTCTTTTTCGTAATCGAAAATGATAAGTTGAAATATTTATGTGATATTCCTCTAACAAGTCTTTTTTTATTCAAGGATAAAGTTATTAATGAACAAAGAAAATCACAATTCTTAAAAGATGAGATCAATTCAGAAGCACTTTTTTATTATAAATCTAGCAGACAGAATTCCATTGGTCTAATTCTAGTCCTTAGGATAAGAGTTTCACCCTCTATCGATCCTACAAACAAAACACCTCCAGATAAATAATGTTTTGAAAAGGCCTTATATTTATTTGTGACCTATGAGGAGCCGTATGAGGTGAAAATCTCATGTACGGTTCTGTAATAGCGATGGGAACAGTGATGTTATC